GCTAGTGTAGCTTAATTAAAGCATAACACTGAAGATGTTAAGATGGGCCCTAGAAAGCCCCACGGGCACAAAGGTTTGGTCCTGGCCTTTCCAACAACTCTAGCTTAACTTACACATGCAAGTATCCGCACTCCCGTGAGAATGCCCTACAGTTCCCTGTTCGGGAACAAGGAGCTGGTATCAGGCACATCCTACTCATAGCCCACGACGCCTTGCTTAGCCACACCCCCAAGGGAATTCAGCAGTGATAAATATTAAGCCATAAGTGAAAACTTGACTTAGTCAAAGCTAAGAGGGCCGGTAAAACTCGTGCCAGCCACCGCGGTTATACGAGAGGCCCAAGTTGTTAGACATCGGCGTAAAGCGTGGTTAAGATAACCCCAAAACTAAAGCCAAACACCACCCCCACTGTTATACGTTCACGGAGGCAGGAAGTCCAATCACGAAAGTAGCTTTATAATATCTGAGCCCACGAAAGCTAGGACACAAACTGGGATTAGATACCCCACTATGCCTAGCCGTAAACACAGACAGTCCACATACCCTACTGTCCGCCCGGGAACTACGAGCATCAGCTTAAAACCCAAAGGACTTGGCGGTGCTTTAAACCCACCTAGAGGAGCCTGTTCTAGAACCGATAATCCCCGTTCAACCTCACCCTTCCTTGTTCTTTCCGCCTATATACCACCGTCGTCAGTTTACCCTGTGAAGGTCAAACAGTAAGCACAATCGGCATAGCCCAAAACGTCAGGTCGAGGTGTAGCGTATGGAAGGGGAAGAAATGGGCTACATTCCCTGAAGTCAGGGCATACGGATGACATACTGAAATGCATGTCTGAAGGAGGATTTAGCAGTAAGCAGGAAGTAGAGTGTCCCGCTGAAACCGGCTCTGAAGCGCGCACACACCGCCCGTCACTCTCCCCGAGCTAAGATTCTTAAGTAACTAAAACCCTATAACTGTAAAGGGGAGGCAAGTCGTAACATGGTAAGTGTACCGGAAGGTGTACTTGGAACAAACATACCAGAGTATGGCTAAGATAGAAAAGCATCTCCCTTACACTGAGAAGTCATCCGTGCAAGTCGGATTACCCTGACGCTAAAAAGCTAGCCCACATACCCAAAAACAACAAACCACTATTCATACCCCCGAACAAACTGACTAATCTATTAACAAACCATTTTCCCCCCTTAGTATAGGCGATAGAAAAGGAACCATGGAGCCATAGAAAAAGTACCGCAAGGGAAAGCTGAAAGAGAAATGAAACAACCCAGTTAAGCACAAAAAAGCAGAGATTATAGCTCGTACCTTTTGCATCATGAATTAGCTAGTAAAATGCAAGCAAAGAGCACTTTAGTTTGCCTCCCCGAAACTAAGTGAGCTACTCCAAGATAGCCTAGCAATAGGGCGAACCCGTCTCTGTGGCAAAAGAGTGGGAAAAGCTTCGAGTAGTGGTGACAGACCTATCGAACTTAGTTATAGCTGGTTGCCTGAGAACTGGATAGAAGTTCAGCCTCCCGGCTTCTCCCCTCACATCTAACCTTAACCCTTAGACACCTAAAAGAAACCCGGAGAGTTAATCAAAGGGGGTACAGCCCCTTTAATATAAGACACAACTTCTCCAGGAGGGAAAAGATCATATTTAAGATAAGGAACAATGTCTTGGTGGGCCTAAAAGCAGCCATCCTTACAGAAAGCGTTAAAGCTCAGACATGTCTTTTTATCCCCCTATTCTGATAACCTATTCTCAACCCCCTAATCTTATCAGGCCATTCCATGCACTCATGGAAGAGACCATGCTAGTATGAGTAATAAGAGAGCACTGTAGGCTCTCTCCCTGCACAAGTGTAAATCGGAACGGACACCCCACCGAATTTTAACGGCCCCAAACAAAGAGGGTAATGGACTACTAAACCAAACAACCAGAAAAACATCCAACCAACAAACCTAACCGTTAACCCTACACTGGCGTGCTTCCAAGGAAAGACTAAAAGAAAGAAAAGGAACTCGGCAAACACATCAAGCCTCGCCTGTTTACCAAAAACATCGCCTCTTGCAAAATTAACAAATAAGAGGTCCCGCCTGCCCTGTGACTATATGTTTAACGGCCGCGGTATTTTGACCGTGCAAAGGTAGCGCAATCACTTGTCTTTTAAATGGAGACCCGTATGAATGGCACAACGAGGGCTTAACTGTCTCTTCTTTCAAGTCAATGAAATTGATCTCCCCGTGCAGAAGCGGGGATACGCACATAAGACGAGAAGACCCTGTGGAGCTTTAGGCACCAAGGCAGACTATGTTAAGTACCCCAGACTAATGACTAAAACAACTTATAACCTGCCCTAATGCCTTCGGTTGGGGCGACCGCGGGGAAATAAAAAACCCCCATGTGGAATGGGAACACCTCCTAAAACTAAGAGCCCCCGCTCTAATAAACAGAACTTCTGACTAATAAGATCCGGCAATACCGATCAACGGACCAAGTTACCCCAGGGATAACAGCGCAATCCCCTTTTAGAGCCCATATCGACAAGGGGGTTTACGACCTCGATGTTGGATCAGGACATCCTAATGGTGCAGCCGCTATTAAGGGTTCGTTTGTTCAACGATTAAAGTCCTACGTGATCTGAGTTCAGACCGGAGTAATCCAGGTCAGTTTCTATCTATGAAATGACTTTCTCTAGTACGAAAGGACCGAGAAAATGGGGCCCATGCTTAAAGTACGCCTCCCCCCTCACCTAATGATTACAACTCAAATAGGCAAAAGGACATACTTTTCCCGCCCAAGAAAATGGCATGTTAAGGTGGCAGAGCACGGCTTATTGCAAAAGATTTAAGCTCTTTATACAGAGGTTCAAATCCTCTCCTCTACTATGCTCTCGACACTAGTAACCCACATCATCAACCCGCTAGCCTTCATCGTCCCTGTCCTCCTAGCCGTTGCTTTCCTCACCCTACTAGAGCGAAAAGTCCTAGGATACATGCAATTTCGAAAAGGTCCAAATATTGTAGGACCCTACGGACTCCTCCAGCCCATCGCCGATGGTATTAAACTCTTCATCAAAGAACCCATCCGACCTCTAACCTCCTCCCCCTTTTTATTCTTAATTACACCCATTATGGCCCTCACATTAGCTCTTACCCTGTGAGCACCTATACCCATACCACACCCAGTTATTGACCTCAACCTAGGTGTTTTATTCATTCTTGCACTATCAAGCCTCGCAGTCTACTCCATCCTAGGGTCAGGGTGGGCTTCAAATTCAAAGTATGCCCTCATTGGAGCCCTACGAGCCGTAGCCCAAACTATTTCTTACGAGGTTAGCCTGGGATTAATTCTCCTGAACGCAATCATTTTCACTGGGGGCTTTACACTACAAACCTTCAGTATCGCTCAAGAAAGCGTATGATTAATCCTCCCAGCATGACCCCTGGCAGCCATGTGGTATATCTCAACACTAGCAGAGACCAACCGAGCTCCTTTCGATCTGACAGAAGGTGAGTCTGAACTAGTCTCAGGCTTCAACGTAGAGTATGCTGGGGGACCCTTCGCATTATTCTTCTTAGCAGAATACTCCAATATCCTTCTCATAAACACTCTATCTGCCACCCTTTTCCTAGGAGCCACCTATTTCCCCTCCTTCCCCATATTTACAACCACCAACCTCATAATTAAAGCAACCCTCCTCTCAGTTGTATTTCTATGGGTTCGAGCCTCATACCCTCGATTTCGATACGACCAACTCATGCATCTTATCTGAAAAAACTTCCTCCCCCTAACCTTATCCCTAGTTATCTGACACTTATCAATTCCCATCGCATTTGCAGGATTACCCCCTCAAATGTAAAGCCAGGAGTTGTGCCTGAAACAAAGGACCACTTTGATAGAGTGAATCATGAGGGTTAAATTCCCTCCAACTCCTTAGAAAAAAGGGGTTCGAACCCTACCTGGGGAGATCAAAACTCCCAGTGCTTCCACTACACCACTTCCTAGTAGAATCAGCTAATTAAAGCTTTCGGGCCCATACCCCGAACATGTTGGTTAAAGTCCTTCTTCTGCTAATGACCGTTATTACGCTCACTATTTTACTCTTTGCACTCGGTATTGGCACCACCCTCACGTTTGTAAGCTCCCACTGACTCCTAGCCTGAATGGGTCTAGAAATCAGTACCCTCGCTATCTTACCCCTTATGGCTCAACACCACCACCCCCGAGCTGTTGAAGCCGCTACCAAATATTTCCTTATCCAAGCAACAGCAGCCGCCGTACTTCTATTTGCAAGCACCACCAACGCCTGAATCTCAGGGCACTGGGACATTCAACAGACGAGTCACCCGTTACCCCTTACTATAATCACTCTAGCCCTAGCCCTTAAAATTGGAATTGCTCCCCTTCACTCCTGACAACCTGAGGTCCTTCAAGGACTAGGGTTGAACACAGGCATAATTCTGGCAACCTGGCAAAAACTAGCCCCCTTTGCTATTCTTACCCAAATTCAGACCCCTAATTCCACCCTTCTCATTACCCTGGGCATCACCTCGATCTTTATTGGAGGCTGAGGGGGCCTAAACCAAACTCAACTGCGAAAAGTACTTGCCTACTCCTCCATTGCCCATCTAGGCTGAATAGTCCTAGTATTACAATATTCCCGCTCCCTCGCTCTGCTCGCCCTCCTACTCTACATTGTTATAACATACGCCACTTTCACCCTTTTTAACCTCCAAAGCGTTACCTCCGTGAAGTCACTCTTTGCCCTCGGAGCAAAAAATCCCATCCTCACCGCCCTTCTACCCTTCCTGCTATTATCCCTAGCCAGTCTTCCCCCACTAACTGGCTTCGTAGCAAAACTACTCATCCTAAAAGAGCTTACTAAGCAAGGCTTCGCCCCAACAGCAGCTCTAGCTATTTTAGGTACCCTCCTAAGTGCATTCTTCTACGTACGACTATCCGTGGCAACAGCACTTACCCTTGCCCCCAATACAATCTCCAGCACAGCCCCCTGACGACTCACACCCATCCGACTTATTATACCCTTTTCCATTTGCACCGCACTAGCCGTTGCCCTTCTGCCCCTTACCCCCGCCCTACTTGCATTACTCACCTACTAATGCAAGTCACAAGCCCCTCACTTTAAAGTGATTTAGGTTAGACCACCCAGACCAAGGGCCTTCAAAGCCCTCAGCGGAGGTGAGAACCCTCCAGTCGCTGTAAGACTTGCGGGATATTACCCCACATCTCCTGCATGCAAAACAGACACTTTAATTAAGCTAAAGCCTTACTAGATAGGCAGGCCTTGATCCTACAAACTCTTAGTTAACAGCTAAGCGCCCAAACCAGCGAGCATCCATCTATCTTTCCCCCGCCTAATCAAACACTTCGAAGGCGGGGGAAAGCCCCGGCAGACGATTAGTCTGCTTCTTCAGATTTGCAATCTGGTATGTCTAATACACCTCGGGACTTGGTAAGAAGAGGACTCAAACCTCTGTTCATGGGGCTACAATCCACCGCTTGTCACTCAGCCATCTTACCTGTGGCAATTACACGCTGACTTTTTTCGACCAATCATAAAGACATCGGCACCCTTTATTTACTATTTGGTGCTTGAGCTGGAATAGTGGGAACGGCTTTAAGCCTGCTAATTCGAGCAGAGCTAAACCAACCAGGCAGCCTCCTTGGCGACGACCAGATCTATAATGTCATCGTTACAGCACATGCATTTGTAATAATTTTTTTTATGGTCATACCCGCTATAATTGGGGGATTTGGAAACTGACTAATTCCTCTAATAATCGGGGCCCCCGACATGGCATTCCCCCGAATGAATAACATAAGCTTTTGACTTCTCCCTCCCTCCCTTCTCCTTCTTCTAGCATCCGCTGGGGTAGAAGCTGGGGCCGGAACTGGATGAACAGTTTACCCACCCCTAGCGGGTAATCTAGCACATGCGGGCGCATCCGTAGATTTAACCATCTTCTCCCTTCATTTAGCAGGAGTTTCCTCAATTCTGGGGGCTATTAATTTTATCACAACGATCATCAATATGAAGCCTCCTGCTATCTCTCAGTATCAAACACCCCTATTTGTCTGAGCAGTATTAATCACAGCAGTCCTACTACTTCTTTCTCTTCCAGTTCTTGCTGCAGGTATTACAATACTCTTAACAGACCGAAATTTAAACACCACCTTCTTCGACCCTGCAGGAGGGGGAGACCCAATTCTTTACCAACACTTATTCTGATTCTTCGGCCACCCAGAAGTATATATTCTTATTCTCCCAGGATTCGGGATAATCTCTCATATTGTCGCTTACTACAGCGGCAAAAAAGAACCCTTTGGCTATATAGGAATAGTATGGGCTATAATAGCAATCGGCCTTTTAGGATTTATTGTATGAGCACACCACATGTTCACGGTTGGTATAGACGTAGATACCCGTGCCTACTTTACATCCGCCACAATAATTATCGCAATTCCTACGGGTGTCAAAGTCTTTAGCTGACTAGCAACCCTCCACGGAGCCGATATTAAATGAGAGGCCCCACTTCTTTGAGCCCTTGGCTTTATTTTCCTTTTTACAGTAGGAGGACTAACAGGCATCATCCTAGCCAACTCCTCTCTAGATATTGTCCTTCACGATACATACTACGTAGTAGCTCACTTCCACTACGTACTATCGATAGGAGCCGTATTCGCCATCATCGCCGGCTTCGTCCACTGATTCCCCCTATTTACTGGCTACACGCTTCATGAAACCTGAACAAAGGTACACTTCGGAGTAATATTTGCAGGAGTAAATCTAACCTTCTTCCCCCAACACTTCCTTGGTTTAGCTGGAATGCCCCGACGATATTCCGACTACCCTGATGCCTACACACTATGAAACTCTGTGTCCTCTATGGGCTCCCTAGTCTCACTACTAGCAGTTTCCTTATTCATATATATTATTTGAGAAGCATTTGCCTCTAAACGAGAAGTTCTAATAGTAGAACATACAATAACCAACGTAGAATGACTCCACGGCTGCCCTCCCCCCTACCACACATTCGAGGAGCCCGCATTTGTTAAAGTCCAACACAATTAGTTCGAGAAAGGGAGGAGTCGAACCCCCATAGACTGGTTTCAAGCCAGTCGCATAACCGCTCTGCCACTTTCTTTAATAAGACTCTAGTAAAACAGCTATTACACTGCTTTGTCAAGGCAAAATTGCGGGTTAAAGCCCCGCGTGTCTTATACAATAATGGCACATCCCCAACAACTAGGATTCCAAGACGCAACCTCACCTCTCATAGAAGAGCTTCTTCACTTCCACGACCACGCCCTAATAATTGTTTTCCTAATCAGTTCATTTGTACTTTATATTATGGTAGCCCTGGTAACTACCAAAATTTATGACAAGTACATTCTAGACTCCCAAGAAATTGAAATCATCTGAACTGTTCTCCCAGCAATTATTCTTATTATGATTGCCCTTCCCTCTTTACGTATTCTTTATATTATAGATGAAGTTAACGACCCACACCTAACAGTAAAAGCCATGGGCCATCAATGATATTGAAGCTACGAATATACTGATTATGAAGAACTTGGCTTCGACTCCTATATAATCCCCACACAAGACTTAATGCCTGGCCAATTTCGTCTTTTAGAAACAGACCACCGAATAGTCGTCCCCGTTGAATCTCCTGTTCGAGTCTTAGTTTCCGCTGAAGACGTACTACACTCCTGAGCAGTACCCACACTAGGAGTCAAAATAGACGCAGTCCCTGGCCGACTGAACCAAACAGCCTTTATCACTTCACGACCAGGAGTCTTCTACGGGCAATGCTCCGAAATTTGCGGGGCAAACCACAGCTTCATGCCTATTGTTGTGGAGGCCGTTCTCCTAGAGTCCTTCGAAAACTGACTATCTATTACCCTTCAAGACCTATCACTAAGAAGCTAAAAAGGGACTAAGCGCTAGCCTTTTAAGCTAGAGACTGGTGACCCCCAACCACCCTTAGTGAAATGCCCCAGCTTAATCCAAACCCATGATTTGCCATCCTGATTTTTACCTGATTAGTATTTCTATATTTTCTTCCTACAAAAGTCATAGGACACACCTACCCAAGTGAGCAGACCGCTCAAATCCCCCACTTTTCTCAGCCAGAAAACTGACCTTGACCATGACTCTAAGCCTCTTCGACCAATTTATAAGCCCCTGACATATAGGCATTCCTCTACTAGCTATTTCTCTCGTACTCCCATGAGTCCTCTTTCCAACTCCCACACTTCGCTGACTAAATAACCGAATATTAACCTTTCAAGGCTGATTCATCGCCCGATTTACTCAACAAACCTTTCTACCCCTAAACGTCGAGGGGCACAAGTGAGCCCTTCTTTTTTCTTCTCTTATAGTATTTCTTATTACCCTAAATATGCTCGGACTCCTCCCCTACACCTTCACCCCCACCACACAACTGTCCTTAAATCTTGGCCTCGCCGTACCCCTATGATTAGCGACAGTAATCATCGGTATACGTAACCAACCAACAGCAGCCTTAGGACACCTTCTGCCAGAAGGAACCCCCACACTTCTGATTCCCGTACTTATCATTATCGAAACAATTAGCCTATTTATCCGACCCATTGCTCTAGGAGTTCGACTCACAGCCAACTTGACAGCCGGCCACCTTCTGATCCAACTAGTTTCAATAGCCGTCTTTGTCCTATTGCCCATGATACCTACCGTAGCCTTGCTAACGGCAATCCTGTTACTCATGTTAACACTCTTGGAAGTTGCCGTCGCAATAATTCAAGCCTATGTATTTGTATTACTCCTGAGCCTGTATCTACAAGAAAACGTTTAATGGCCCATCAAGCACACGCATATCATATAGTCGACCCCAGCCCTTGACCCCTAACAGGTGCAGTTGCCGCCCTGTTAATAACTTCAGGTCTTGCAGTTTGATTCCACTACCACACTATAACACTTATAACTCTCGGAGTTGTTCTTCTTCTTCTCACAATACTCCAATGATGACGAGACATCGTACGAGAAGGCACATACCAAGGACACCATACGCCCCCAGTTCAAAAAGGCCTTCGATATGGAATAATCCTCTTTATTACCTCAGAAGTCTTCTTCTTTCTAGGGTTCTTCTGAGCCTTTTACCACTCAAGCCTCGCACCCACCCCTGAACTAGGGGGCTGCTGACCTCCCACAGGTATCACTACCTTAGACCCATTCGAAGTGCCCCTTCTCAATACAGCCGTTCTTCTCGCCTCAGGGGTTACAGTTACTTGAGCCCACCACAGCATTATAGAAGGCCAACGAGGCCAAGCAATCCAATCTCTATCCCTGACAATCCTTCTAGGCTTCTACTTCACCTTCCTACAAGGAATAGAATATTACGAAGCCCCATTCACAATTGCTGACGGAGTTTACGGCTCCACCTTTTTCGTAGCTACCGGTTTCCACGGCCTGCACGTCATTATTGGTTCCACCTTCCTGGCCGTCTGCCTCCTACGCCAAGTTCAGTACCATTTTACATCTGAGCACCACTTCGGATTCGAAGCAGCTGCCTGATACTGACACTTCGTAGACGTCGTCTGACTATTCCTGTACATCTCTATCTACTGATGAGGATCATAATCTTTCTAGTATTAATGTTAGTATAAGTGACTTCCAATCACCCGGTCTTGGTTAAAACCCAAGGAAAGATAATGAACTTAGTCATAACAATCATCTCCATTACTCTTGCACTTTCCATTATCCTTGCCACCGTCTCCTTCTGACTCCCTCAAATAAACCCCGACCACGAAAAGCTATCTCCTTATGAATGCGGGTTCGACCCCCTAGGCTCAGCCCGCCTGCCATTTTCCATCCGATTTTTCCTCGTCGCCATCCTCTTCCTCCTATTTGACCTAGAAATTGCCCTTCTTCTTCCCCTCCCATGGGGGGACCAACTAACGTCCCCCCTCCTCACCTTCCTCTGAGCCTCCGCCGTCCTGACCCTCCTAACCCTAGGCTTGGCCTACGAATGGCTCCAAGGCGGACTAGAATGAGCTGAATAGGCAGTTAGTTTAAGAAAAACATTTGATTTCGGCTCAAAAACCTCTGGTTAAAATCCATAACTACCTAATGACTCCTGCTCACTTCACTTTCTCGTCAGCATTTGTACTTGGGCTCGCAGGCCTAGCCTTCCACCGAACCCATCTCCTCTCCGCTCTCCTCTGTTTAGAAGGAATAATACTATCCCTATTTATTGGCATGTCCCTATGGACACTACAACTGGACGCCACAGCTTTCTCCCCCTCCCCCATACTATTACTAGCATTCTCAGCCTGTGAAGCTAGTGCAGGCTTGGCCCTTCTAGTAGCGACAGCCCGTACCCACGGCACTGATCGACTACAAAGTCTAAATCTCCTACAATGCTAAAAATCCTCATCCCCACCCTAATGTTAGTCCCAACGATTTGGCTCTCTCCCGCCAAACGGCTATGAACTGTAACCCTCGCACAAAGCCTGATCATTGCATTAGCCAGCTTTTCTTGACTAAAAAACCTCTCAGAGACAGGATGGTCTTGCCTCAGCCCTTACTTAGCAACCGACCCCCTCTCCACTCCCCTGTTAGTCCTCACTTGCTGACTCCTTCCCCTTATAATCCTCGCTAGCCAAAATCACTTAGCCTCCGAACCTTTAGGTCGCCAACGAATATATATTACACTACTGACAACCCTACAAATCTTTTTAATTATAGCATTTGGTGCCACCGAGATCATTATATTTTACGTCATATTTGAGGCCACCCTACTCCCAACCTTAGTCTTGATTACCCGATGAGGTAACCAAACAGAACGACTAAGCGCAGGATTCTACTTCCTATTTTACACCCTAGCGGCATCCCTCCCCCTTCTTATCGCCCTTCTACTTCTCCAAAACACTACAGGAACCTTATCACTACTAACCCTACAATTCTCTAGCCCCCTACACCTCACCTCATATGCAGATAAAATTTGATGAGCCAGCTGCTTACTAGCATTCCTAGTTAAAATACCACTATATGGCGTCCACCTCTGACTCCCCAAAGCGCACGTCGAAGCTCCTGTAGCAGGCTCTATGGTACTTGCCGCCGTACTCCTAAAGCTTGGGGGCTACGGGATAATACGAATACTAACTGTTCTTGAACCACTTACTAAAGAACTAAGCTACCCCTTTATTGTTCTTGCATTATGAGGCGTAATTATAACAGGCTCAATTTGTTTACGCCAAACCGACCTCAAATCACTAATTGCCTATTCTTCAGTTAGCCACATGGGCCTAGTAGTAGGAGGCATCCTCATCCAAACAAACTGAGGTTTTACAGGCGCCCTAATCCTCATAATTGCGCACGGCTTAACCTCCTCCGCCCTCTTCTGCCTCGCAAACACCAACTACGAACGCACACACAGCCGAACCATACTACTAGCTCGAGGCCTTCAAATAGCCCTCCCACTAATAACATCATGATGATTCCTTGCCAGCCTAGCCAACTTGGCTCTCCCCCCTCTCCCAAACCTCATGGGAGAACTAATAATCTTTACATCACTATTTAACTGGTCCTGATGAACCTTTATCCTTACGGGAGCTGGCACCTTAATTACAGCAGCCTACTCCCTCTACATATTCCTGATAACCCAACGAGGCCCACTTCCAGCACACATCATTGCTTTAGACCCCTCCCACTCACGAGAACATTTACTGATTACCCTCCATCTCATCCCCCTTCTTCTCCTAATCCTAAAGCCTGAGTTAATCTGAGGTTGAGCTGCTTGTAGGTATAGTTTCAACAAAAACATTAGATTGTGATTCTAAAAACAGAGGTTAAAATCCTCTTACCCACCGAGAGAGGCTCGTAGCAACGAAGACTGCTAATCTTCGCCACCTTGGTTAGACCCCAAGGCTCACTCGAACGCTCCTAAAGGATAATAGCTCATCCGTTGGTCTTAGGAACCAAAAACTCTTGGTGCAAATCCAAGTAGCAGCTATGCACTTTACACCACTCACTATGACATCAAGCTTAATCCTTATCTTTACATTATTAGTGTACCCCGTACTCACAACCTTAAATCCTAACCCCCGAAAACCCGATTGAGCCCTCGTCCAAGTCAAGGGGGCTGTCAAAGCAGCTTTCTTTGTTAGCCTCTTACCCCTTTGCCTATTCCTAAATGAAGGCGCAGAGACAATTATTACCAACTGAAACTGAATAAACACCACAACCTTTGATATTAACATTAGCTTTAAATTTGACTATTACTCTATTACCTTTACCCCCATCGCCCTCTACGTCACCTGAGCTATCCTTGAATTCGCATCCTGATATATACATTCAGACCCCTTCATAAACCGATTCTTTAAGTACCTCCTTATTTTCCTTATCGCTATGATCATTCTAGTCACAGCAAACAACCTCTTTCAGCTCTTCATTGGCTGAGAAGGAGTAGGCATTATATCCTTTCTCCTAATCGGCTGATGATACGGACGAGCAGATGCAAACACTGCCGCCCTTCAAGCAGTTCTATACAACCGGGTCGGAGATATTGGCCTAATCTTCGCCATAGCATGAATTGCAATAAACCTCAACTCCTGAGAAATACAACAAATCTTTGCAGCAGCAAAAGACCTAGACCTCACCCTACCCCTTCTAGGACTAATTCTTGCCGCCACTGGAAAGTCGGCCCAATTTGGCCTACACCCATGACTCCCATCTGCCATAGAGGGCCCCACACCGGTTTCTGCCCTATTACATTCCAGCACCATGGTCGTGGCCGGCATTTTCTTGCTTATCCGAATGAGCCCTCTTTTACAAGATAATCAAACAGCCCTAACAACCTGCCTATGCTTAGGAGCACTAACCACGCTATTTACCGCCACCTGCGCACTCACACAAAATGATATCAAAAAAATCGTTGCTTTCTCTACATCAAGCCAACTCGGCCTAATAATAGTCTCTATTGGTTTAAACCAACCCCAGCTCGCCTTTATTCACATCTCTACCCACGCTTTTTTCAAAGCATTACTGTTCCTTTGCTCCGGCTCAATTATTCACAGTCTCAATGATGAACAAGACATCCGAAAAATAGGGGGTATGCACCGCCTAACTCCCTTCACATCCTCCTGCCTAACCATTGGGAGCCTAGCCCTCACAGGCACACCTTTCTTAGCCGGCTTCTTCTCAAAGGATGCTATCATCGAAGCACTAAACACATCACATCTTAACGCCTGAGCCCTTGTCCTAACCCTCTTAGCCACCTCCTTTACAGCTGTCTACAGCCTCCGAGTCGTCTTCTTTGTGTCAATAGGACACCCTCGATTCAACTCTTTATCCCCCATTAACGAAAACGACCCCGCGATGGTCAACCCCATAAAACGACTAGTTGCAGGGAGCATCATTGCCGGCTTTGTAATTATCTCAAATACCCTTCCACTAAAAACACCCATTATGTCTATGCCCCTCTTACTTAAATTAGCCGCCTTAATCGTCTCTATTCTTGGCCTAATTATAGCTCTTGAGCTAGCATCCCTAACAAGCAAACAATTCAAACCAATCCCCCAATTAAACTACCACCACTTCTCCAACATATTAGGGTTTTTCCCAACCATTATTCACCGCCTCCCGCCCAAACTAAACCTAACACTAGGCCAAACAATTGCCACCCAAATGATTGATCAAACTTGACTGGAAAAGACCGGCCCCAAAGCCGTGACTTCTTTAAGCACACCTTTAATTTCAACCGTAAGCAATATCCAACGAGGAATGATCAAAACCTACCTCATTACATTCCTCTTAACCCTGACCCTCGCTACTCTTATACTCTTGTTCTAGACAGCTCGAAGAGTCCCTCGACTTAACCCCCGAGTCAACTCCAACACCACAAATAAAGTAAGAAGAAGGACCCATGCCCCTACTACCAGTAGTCCTCCCCCTAACGAATACATCAACGCAACACCCCCAATATCCCCTCGAAGCACAGAAAACTCACTAAACTCATCTGCTGACACTCAAGAGAACTCATATCAACCTTCCCATAAAAACCAAGTAACCAAAGCCACGCCTAAGATATACATAAGCATGTATATAACAACAGCCTGACTCCCTCAACTTTCGGGATAGGGCTCGGCGGCAAGAGCCGCCGAATAAGCAAACACAACCAACATCCCTCCCAAATAAATTAAAAACAAGATCAAAGATAAGAAAGAGCCCCCATGCCCTGCTAAAATTCCACATCCAAAACCTGCTACTACAACTAACCCCAAAGCAGCAAAGTAAGGAGAAGGATTAGAAGCTACCGCGACAAGACCCAATACTAAACCCAACGAAAATAAAGATATCAAATAAGTCATAATTCCTGCCAGGACTCTAACCAGGACTAATGGCTTGAAAAACCACCGTTATTATTTAACTACAAGAACTCTTTAATGGCAAGTCTACGTAAGACCCACCCCCTCCTAAAAATCGCCAACGACGCACTAGTTGACCTTCCAGCCCCCTCCAACATCTCTGCATGATGAAACTTCGGCTCTCTGCTTGGCCTTTGCTTAGTTTCCCAAATTGTCACAGGACTATTCCTAGCCATACACTACACTTCAGACATCGCAACAGCTTTTTCCTCCGTCGCCCACATCTGTCGGGACGTAAACTACGGATGACTAATCCGAAATCTCCACGCCAACGGCGCATCCTTTTTCTTCATCTGTATCTACTTCCACATTGGCCGAGGGCTATACTACGGCTCCTACCTTAACAAAGAAGCTTGAAACATTGGTGTAATTCTTTTACTATTAGTAATAATAACCGCTTTCGTTGGCTATGTCTTACCCTGAGGCCAAATATCATTTTGAGGGGCCACCGTTATTACAAACCTTCTATCCGCAGTCCCCTATATTGGTAACACCCTTGTCCAATGAATTTGAGGCGGGTTCTCAGTTGACAATGCAACCCTCACCCGCTTTTTTGCATTCCACTTCCTCCTGCCCTTTATCATTGCAGCTATAAGCCTCATCCACCTACTCTTCCTACACGAACACGGCGCAAACAATCCTCTCGGCTTAAACTCAGACGCAGACAAAATCCCATTCCACCCTTACTTCTCCTACAAAGACCTTCTAGGATTTGCCATCCTTTTAATCGCGCTTACTTCCCTAGCACTTTTCTCCCCCAATCTACTGGGGGACCCAGATAACTTTATTCCAGCCAACCCCCTCGTGACCCCACCACATATTAAACCTGAGTGATACTTCCTATTTGCATATGCAATTCTCCGATCTATCCCCAACAAATTGGGAGGAGTACTAGCTCTGCTAGCGTCAATCCTTGTCCTCTTAGTTGTCCCACTAATCCACACATCAAAACAACGAAGCCTGACATTCCGACCTGTAACTCAGTTCCTATTCTGAACGCTAATTGCAACCGTCGCTATTCTCACTTGAATCGGAGGGATACCCGTTGAACACCCCTACATTATCATTGGACAAATCGCCTCCTTCCTCTACTTCTTCCTATTTTTAGTCCTTATGCCATTCGCCGGCTGACTGGAGAATAAAGCCCTTGAATGATCTTGCACTAGTAGCTCAGCTTCAGAGCGCCGGTCTTGTAAACCGGACGCCGGGGGTTAAAATCCCCCCTACTGCTCAAAGAAAGGGGAATCTAACCCCTACCACTAACTCCCAAAGCTAAAATTCTCCTGTTATTAAACTATTCCTTGAGTTATCCGAGTAGTTGGTACACTTAAGTGTAATGCTTTATATACATTACTGGTACTAGTACATGTATGTACAGCTGGCATATTTCTTAACTTGAAAGCAAACTTTTAATGTTAGAGTTTGAACATTCTGGTTATGTATTAAACAATAGTTTTTGTAAATATCTTATATTGTAGTAATATAATTACATAAACATTACAAATTCTTGATTTATTAAGAAATCATTAGAAGTCAGGTGATTACACACAAGTATCACCATGCTTGGCAAGCCGTAGCAAACTGCCCAATGAGAACCGACCAACAGATAGCAAACATTCGTGTGATAATGATTATTGAGGTCAAGGACGGGTATTTGCAGGGTGGTTATTTCTGGGGATATCGGCATCTGGTTCCTATTTCAGGACCATAGAAGTGATATGTTCCACAATTATTTATTGAACTTGCATAAGTTAATGTCGATAATCACTACCCGGAAGCAATCCCCATGCCGAGCGTTCTCTCCACAGGGGTCACTTTTACCTTTTTTTTATTCACTTCATTTGGCATTTCACAGTGCATGTTCCAAAGAATGACAAGGTGGTATTGGCTTCGGAGGATGTATTTTTATACATAATAATTCAATGGTGATAAGACTTAGCTCAAAGCGTTACATTAGATTATATCAGGGACATAACTACAGCTTAGTTTATTTTTCAACATCTCTATCGTACACGAGTACCCCGGGGTGAGAGTCTAATTACTTATCACTAACCCTTCACACTATACTTTTTAAAAGTATTAACCCCCCCCCCCCCCCATGTCTAGAAGAAAGGCTAACACTCCCGAACCCCTCTGAACAACAAAAACTTCCGGACGTCTTGTCCCAATTTAAAATAAGCATATTTACAATATTACAGTATTGCACAC